ATTTTGCACGTGTGATACATATTCCTTCTATTTCTCCAAGTAAGGCCCTTCGCATGGCAATACCGATGGTATCAGCTTGACCTTTCATAAGTGGTGACAGAATGAAACGACCATAATAAAGACGCTTACTGTCTACTCTTGATTCAACACACTTCCACTGTAGTGTTCGAGTGGATCCTGCTACTTCCTCTCGAACCATACTATACTAGTATTATTATTTGATCATTTATTTCTCTTGAAATCGGTTTAATTCTTATTTCTACACACGTCTTTTTTTAGGAGGTCGACATCCATTATGTGGCATAGGTGTTACATCACGTACGAAGCTTAATAATATACCACTTCTACGAATGGCTCGTAATGCTGCATCTCTTCCGAGACCAGGACCCTTTATCATAACTTCTGCTCGTTGCATACCCTGATCAACCACTGTACGAATAGCATTTACCGCTGTGGCTTGAGCAGCATAAGGTGTTCCTCTTCTTGTGCCTTTGAATCCAGAAGTACCGGCGGAGGCCCAGGAAACTACCCGACCTCGTACATCTGTAACAGTTATAATGGTATTGTTGAAACTCGCTTGAACATGAATAACGCCTTTTGGTATTCTACGTCCATTCTTACGTGAACCAATACGCCCATTCCTACGTGAACCAATTCTTGGTATAGCTTTTGTCATATTTTATCATCTCATATTTATGAGTCAGAAATATACAAAAAGAAAAGATACGGAGATATCCATTTCATGTTAAAACAGATCCTTTACCTTATTTTTACATATTTTATTTTTGAATTTTGGAAAGTAAAGTTCTTTTTTAGAAGAATTACCTTTGTCTCTGTTTATGTTTCGGATTGGAACAAATCACTATAATTCGTCCACGCCTGCGAATCAGTCGACATTTTTCACAAATTTTACGAACGGAAGCCCTTATTTTCATATTTTTTATTCCTTACCTTAATTCTGAATCCACTTCTTGGAAGAGAATAAGTCTCTTGAATTTTTTTTTTGAACTTCGAATTGTATACCCATGGTTAAAAAAATAACCTAATCGTTCGAATCTTTGTTGCGAAGTCGATAAATTATACGTCCCCTGGTTGAATCATAACGACTTACTTCAATTTTTACTCTATCTCCCGGTAGTATCCGTATAAAACTGCGGCGGATCCTCCCTGAAACATATCCTAGAATTAGATCCTCATTATCTAAACAGACCCGGAACATACCGTTGGGAAGTGATTCAGTAATTAAACCCTCATGAATCAATTTTTGTTCTTTCATTCCAGGTAACCTCCTTGAAGTATCAACTAATGGAGGAAGAGTTATATAACTCACTTTTCCTCTCTATTTTACAAATAGGAAGTTAGAGATCAAATTCGGATACCAGAGGTGGAAGATTACCATATATAACACAAAATTTCTCCTCCAATTCTTTCTAGTCGAGCTTCTCGATCTGTTATTATACCTCGAGAAGTAGAAAGAATTACAATTCCCATTCCACCTAAAATCTTAGGAATTCGTTGATAGTTGGAATAAATTCGTAAGCCGGGCCGGCTGATACGCTTTAAAATGGTTCTAGTTTTATATATTCCTTTTCTGGTTCTGGTTTTTCTATGTCGCAGAGTTGAAACCAAGAAATATTTGTTACTCTCCTGATGTTTCCGAACGTTTTCAATAAAACCTTCTCGTAGAAGTATTTTAACAATGTTTTCGGTGATATTTGTAGATGCTATTCGAACCCTTCCTTTTTTATCCGTGTCAGCATTTCTTATAGAAGTTATTAGATCGGCAATAGTGTCCCTACCCATGACGAACTAGAATTATAGGTTCCTCCTAATTTTGATATAATCAACATGTTTCCTTTTTTTTTCTTTTTTTTTTTTTATTATTATAAAGTATATACGTGAGACACAATCTACTAATTTGATCTATTTGATCTATTTCAGATACCCTACTATATCATAGTCTCATCTACTACTATTTATAATACTTCGGGAGCTAATGAAACTATTTTAGTAAAATTTAACTGTCTCAATTCTCGAGCGATCGCACCAAAAACTCGAGTTCCTTTTGGATTTCCTTCTTGATCAATGACAACTGCAGCATTGTCGTCATATCGTATTATCATACCGTTTTCACGTTTGAGTTCTTTACATGTACGTACAATTACAGCTCTAATTACTTCTGATCTTTCTAGAGGCATATTGGGAACTGCTTCTTTGATTACAGCAACAATAACATCACCAATATGAGCATATTGGTGATTACCAGCTCCTATGATTCGAATACACATCAATTTTCGAGCTCCGCTGTTATCCGCTACATTCAAAAGGGTCTGAGGTTGAATCATATCATTTTTATTTCAATCTGTTATTTCAATGCAAAAGTATGAAAGAAAAAAAAGAAATATTGTCCGTCCAGAAATAAATAAACCTGCGGTTGTTTTTTCATCCCCAATACCCCTTTTAGTTTAGTTCTACATCTCTATCCTGAAATAAGAAATTG